ATTTTTACATAGTAATAAATTTATTATATAATAAAATATAATAAAAATTATGGAATTATGAAAAATTCTATATACGTATAAATAGTATGATAATTACAATACAAATTTATARACCTATCACTCCTATGAAATGTTATCCTGAAAAATTCTATATACGTATAAATAGTATGATAATTACAATACAAATTTATARACCTATCACTCCTATGAAATGTAATTATCTCTCTAAAATTTAGTATTTAAATACTTAAAGATAATTTATATGGATTAAACTTAAAAGAAAAAATAATCATTATTTTTTTACATAGTAATAAATTTATTATATAAACATTTATAAAAATTAATAAGATTTTAAAAATTTTTAAATTATAATATAATATTTAATATTAAACAATAAAGAAATTTAGATTTAGTATAATAAAAATTATTGACAAATTTTGTGCCAGCAGTCGCGGTTATACTAAAAATAAAATAAATATTTATTTATATATAATTAATATGAAAATAAAGAACTAAAAAAATAATTTAATTGTTAGGTAAAATTATAATTAAATTTTATTTTAAAGATTTTATTTATTTATGAAGTTAATGAATTAATTAAATTAAACTGGGATTAGATACCCCACTATTAAAATTAAAGTTAAAATTTATAAGGTAGTAAGAGTTATATGCTTGAAACTTAAAGAATTTGGCAGTATTTTAATCTAATTAGAGGAACCTGTTTATTAATTGATATTCCACGATTAATTTTACTTAAATTATTTAATTTGTATATCATTGTTATAAAAATTTTTTTTAGAAAAAAAAATTTAATTATTTTAAATAAAATTTATATCAAATCAAGATGCAGTTTATATTTAAGAATTTAATGGGTTATCATAAAAAAATTTATGGAGATATAATGAAATATAATTTGTAAAGTAGATTTATAGGTAATTTAAATAATTTAATTTAAATGATAAGAGTTCTAAAATATGTACATATTGCCCGTCATTTTCATTTTAAATTGAAACAAGTCGTAACATAGTAGAATTACTGGAAAGTGTTTCTAGAAAGAACAAATTAAATCTTTAAAGTAAAGTAGTTCATTTACATTGAATAATAAATGTGCAATTCATTTTAATTTGAAATTTTTATCTTAAGTTTTAAAATTTATAGTAAATTATATTATTTAAAATAATAATAAAGAAAAAAATTTTTATTAGAAATTTTTTAAAAAAATATATATTTTATAGAAAATTAGTATAGTAATAGAATGATGAAATAAGTTAAAAATTTAAATTTTAAAAAGTAAATTTTATTTGTTGTATCTTGTGTATCAGAGATTATTTATAAATAAATTAATAAAAATTTTTTTCGAAATTTAAAGAGTTAATTAAATTATTTTAGTTATTGTTTTATAAATATTAATAATAATTAATTAGTAATGAAATGTTAATCGATTTAAATAATATCTAATTTTTAAAGAAATAAATTTAATTTAGTTATTTTATTAGTAATTTAATTTATAAAAATTAAATTATATTTTAAATAATTATAACAAATGGGATAAGCTTTTTGTTAAATATTTATATAAATTTTGAATTAAATAAAAAATATAAAAATAAAATTATTTATTAATTATATTTTATTATAAAAAATTTTATTTTCAATAATATTTTAATATATAAATTATTAAAAATTTTATTTAAATATAAACTAAATTAATATTAGTATAGAAATAATGATAATATTAGTATAATTTTAATAATATAAAATATTAAGAAAAATGTAATATTATTTTTAAGAATTCGGCAAAATTATATATTCGCTTGTTTAACAAAAACATGTCTTTTTGATAAATAATTTAAAGTCTAATCTGCCCCCTGAAATTATTTAAAGGGCTGCGGTATCTTAACCGTACAAAGGTAGCATAATAATTAGGTTTTTAATTGAAATCTAGAATGAATGATTGGACGAGATATAAGCTGTTTTAAAATAATTAGTTAAAACTTAATTTTTTAGTCAAAAAGCTAAAATTTTATTAAAAGACGAGAAGACCCTATAAATCTTTATAATAAAAATATTTTATTAAATTATTTTATTTAAATTATTAATTTAATATTAAATTATTTTATTGGGGTGATATAAAAATTTAATTAACTTTTTTAATTTATTATCTATAATTAAAGGTTCAAAAATTTATGATCTATTATTAATAATTCAAAGAATAAGATACTTTAGGGATAACAGCGTAATTTTAATTTTAAGTTCATATTAAAATTAAAGATTGCGACCTCGATGTTGGATTAAAATTTAATTTAAATGCAAAGGTTTAAAAATTAAGTCTGTTCGACTTTTGAAATTTTACATGATCTGAGTTCAAACCGGTGTAAGCCAGGTTGGTTTCTATCTTTAATATAAATAAATTTTTTAGTACGAAAGGATCGAGAATTTTAAATGAATTTGTATAATTATGAAATAAATTAATATAATTATTAAAATTATTTTGGCAGAAAAATGCATTAAATTTAGAATTTAAATATATGATTTATTATCATAAATAATAATTAATATTACAGAAATTATTATAACTTTAGTTATTAGATTATTTTTAATTATTATAGTTTTAGTTAGAGTTGCTTTTTTTACACTTTTAGAGCGAAAAGTTTTAGGTTATATACAATTACGTAAAGGACCTTTAAAGGTGGGATTTTTAGGTATTGTTCAACCTTTTAATGATGCTATTAAATTATTTACTAAAGAATTTTTATTTCCTTATATAAGTAATTACATAATGTTTTATTTAATACCTATGATAGGAATATTTATGAGTATATGAATTTGATTATTAATTCCTTATATATTTATTTTATTTAATTTTAATTTAGGAATTTTATTTTTATTAGCGTGTATGGGGGTAAGAGTATATTTTATAATAATTTCGGGTTGAGCTTCAAATTCAAATTATGCTAAATTAGGGAGTTTACGGGGGATAGCTCAGACTATTTCTTATGAAGTTAGATTGGCTATTATTTTATTATCTTTATTAGTTTTAATTGGCGGATTTAATTTAATTGATTTTATTAATTATCAAGAAATTATTTGATTTTTATTTTTTGTTTTTCCTTTAGGGATAATTATATTTGTTTCAATGTTAGCAGAATTAAATCGTGCTCCATTTGATTTTATTGAGGGGGAAAGAGAATTAGTTTCAGGGTTTAATATTGAGTATGGGGCGGGGGGATTTGCTTTAATTTTTTTAGCTGAATATTCAAGAATTATTTTTATGAGTATATTGTTTGTAGTAATATTTATGGGGGGTTTAAGATTTAGAATTATATTTTATTTTAAGTTAATGGTATTAGGGTTTAGATTTATTTGAATTCGAGGGCTTTTGCCTCGATATCGTTATGATAAGTTAATAAATTTAACATGAAAATTTTTTCTTCCCCTTTCATTAAATTATTTATTATTTTTTTTTTGTTATTTGWTTKTTATTTGNATTTTTATTTGTAATTTTATTAGTATAAATTAATAGAAGTAATATTCTTTCTTAAGTTTTCAAAACAAATGCTTTTAAAAGCTTATTAATTAAATTTAGATTAATGAATCTCAAAATTTAGATACTAGGGGATTAAATAAGAAATATGAAAAATATAAAATAGTTATAATTTGTCTTAATTCAGTAAAAGGGGGGTCTATGGGGCAGCTACCTAGTCAAGTTAATAATCAAAAAATTGTAATAAAAATTCAAAAAATTAACTTATTTACGGGGTAAAATTGATTGCCCCTAATTGATTTCATTATAGTAAAAGGTAAAATAACAAGAATTATAATTGATATTATTAAGGCAATAACACCCCCTAACTTATTGGGAATTGAACGTAAAATTGCATAAGCAAAAAGAAAGTATCATTCAGGTTGAATATGAATTGGAGTTACTATGGGATTTGCGGGGATAAAATTATCTGGATCTCTTAATATAAATGGCTTGTAAAGAGAAATAAATATTAGAATAATAATTATAATAAAAAATCCCACTAAATCCTTAAATGAAAAAAATGGATGAAATGGAATTTTATCAATATTATTATTAATTCTAAGGGGGTTACTTGATCCTGTTTGATGGAGAAATATTAGATGAATTATAGAAACTGCTAAGATAATAAAGGGTAGAATAAAGTGAAATATAAAAAATCGATTTAAAGTAGCATTATTAACTGAAAATCCCCCCCAAATTCATTGAACTAAGTTAGTTCCAAGATATGGAATTGCTGATAAAATATTAGTAATAACCGTTGCCCCTCAAAATGATATTTGTCCCCAAGGTAGTACATACCCTATAAAAGCAGTTATTATTATTAGTAATAAAATGGCACAACCAGCAAGTCATGTGGGAGTAAATATAAAAGATTCATAATAAATACCTCGACCCACATGGAGGTATAAAATAATAAAAAAAAATGAAGCTCCATTTGAATGGAGAGATCGAATGAGCCACCCCGAATTTACATTACGATAAATGTGATTTACACTATCAAAAGCTCATTCGATATTGGGAGCGTAATTTATTGTGAGAAATAGGCCTGTAATGATTTGAATAATTAAACAGAGCCCGGATAAAGATCCCATATTTCAAAGAAAAGAGATATTGGAAGGTGTGGGAAGATTAATTAAAGCATTTGTTAAAATTTTTATAATGGGGTGTCTAGATTTAATAGGATGGAATTTTAAATTTTTCATTAAGAAATAACTCGTATGGGGCCTTCATTTAATATAATAATTTTTGTTGAGATAACTAGAGCTAATAATAAATAATTTATTAAAATTAAAACTAATCACATTTCATTTTTATTGTAAAAATTTGAAAGATGAAGATTATTTTCAGTATTAATAAATTTTATTGAATAAGAAAGCGGGGTTATTTCTAAATTAAATAAAATAGGTTGAATTTGTACAAAAATAATAAATAAAATAATAAAAGAAAAAACTAAAATAATTTTTTTATAGTTTAAATAAAAAATTTTATTGGGGGTCAGTCTAGAAATATAAATAAATAAAACAAGTAATCCACCAATAAATGTGAGGAATATAATATATGACATTCAAAATGAATATCTTATAATTCCTGTAATTAAAATTAAAATACAAGTTTGAATAATAATAAAAATTGTGATAATTAATGGGTGATTTAAATTTAATAGTCAGAATGAATTAAATAAATAAATAATTAATATGATGTTGAATTTTAAAATATCAGAAAATAGTTTAATAAAAATAATAATTTTGGAGATTATAGATGAATGATTTATTTTTTTCTGAAGTTTTAAAAGAAATTTCTTATCCTTGAATTACAAAATCAAAATTTTTATTAAACTATTAAAACAAATTTTAATGAAAATTTTTCAATTAAGAAAATTTATTATAGTTAGATATTTAATTAGTAATTTTATATTTTCTTTTAACCGTAAGCATTTATTAATTATTTTATTAAGTTTAGAATTAATTGTATTAAATTTACTTTTTTATCTTTATATCTATTTATTATTAAACTTATTAAATAGAATTTATTTTTTAGTAATATTCATAGTTTTAACTGTGTGTGAGGGTGTCTTAGGAGTATCTATTTTAGTTTATATAATTCGAATTCATGGTAAAGATTATGTAAGAGTCTATAGAATTTTTATTTAATGATAAAATTTATTTTTATAAGTCTATCAATTGTAATTTTATGTTTTATGAATAATATATTTTGAATAGTTCAATATGCATTTTATTTATTAATGGCAGGGTTTATATTTATTCCTTTAAAAGGTTATTTAATTTTTAATTTGAGTTATATCTTTAGATGTGATATAATTTCTTATTTTTTAATTTTATTAAGAATTTGAATTAGAGGATTAATAATTATAGCGAGATTTAAAATTTATTTAAAAAACTTTCATTTTTCTCTTTTTATTTTTAATATCAGATTTTTATTATTAATATTAATTTGTACTTTTAGAACTTTAAATTTATTTATATTTTATTTATTTTTTGAGGGGTCTTTAGTCCCAGTTTTACTTCTTATTTTAGGTTGGGGGGCTCAACCTGAACGTTTACAAGCAGGGTTTTATTTGTTATTTTATACTATAATTGTATCTTTACCGCTGTTAATGGGAATTTTTTATATTTTTAGCGAAGTAAATTCTTTAATGATTTATATAATTAATTGGAGAGATTTAAGATTAAATAGAATTTTATTATATATTGTAATATTGGCTGCTTTTTTAGTTAAAATTCCCATATTTTTGGTCCACTTATGGCTTCCTAAGGCCCATTTAGAAGCCCCTATTTCTGGTTCAATAATTTTAGCTGGTATTATACTGAAATTGGGTGGGTACGGGATTATTCGTATATTAAAAATTCTCAGCTATTTAAATATGGGGCTTAATAGATACTTAATTGTGTTAAGTATATTTGGAGGGCTAATTGTTAGATTAATATGTTTTTTCCAAATTGATATAAAGGCTTTAGTTGCTTATTCTTCGGTCGTTCATATGGGGCTAATATTGGGGGGTTTATTAACTCAAACTTGTTGGGGAATTAGAGGGGCTTATTTAGTGATAATTGGTCACGGGCTATGTTCTTCTGGGTTATTTTGTTTAGTTAATTTAAATTATGAGCGGCTATTCAATCGTAATTTAATTTTAAATAGGGGAATACTTTCAATAATGCCCTCTCTTTCTCTATGGTGATTTATGTTTTTATCAAGAAATATAGCTGCCCCACTTTCTTTAAATTTATTGGGTGAAGTGATGTTAATTAGTAGATTAGTCGCTTGATCTTTTACCTTAATAGTTTTATTGGGGTTAGTGTCATTCTTTTCGGCTGGTTATAGTTTATATTTATTTGCTTTCGTTCAGCAAGGGGTAAGATCAATAAATTTAAATAATTATTATTTAGTGGAATCTCGAGAATTTTTATTGCTTTTTTTACATTGAATTCCTTTAAATTTAATGTTTTTAGGTGTTGATTATATAATTTATTAGTAATTTAAATAGTTTAATTAAAATATTAATTTGTGGAGTTAGTGATATAACTGAGTTATTTTAAATCATTAATTTATATTTTATTTCAAGTTTGATTTTAAGAAGATTAGCTTTAATTAGCTTGATTTTTGGGAATTATTTAATTTTCAATAATTTGTCTATTTTTTTAGAGTATAAATTTTATGGTATTAATTCTGCTGATTTAGTTATAGTTTTATTATTTGATTGAAAATCAACAATTTTTTTAAGTACTGTTATATTTATCTCTAGTATAGTAATTTTATATAGAAATAATTATATGGCGGGGGATTTAAATAAAGTACGATTTTTATTTTTAGTTATTTTATTTGTATTATCTATAATTTTAATAATTATTAGCCCCAATTTAATTAGAATTTTATTAGGCTGAGATGGATTAGGATTAATTTCTTATTGTTTAGTTATTTTTTATCAAAATGTAAAGTCTTATAATGCAGGGATATTAACTATTTTATCTAATCGTGTTGGGGATGCTGCTATTTTATTAGCAATTGCTTGAATATTAAATTATGGGAGTTGAAATTTTTATTTTTATTTAGATTTTATAGATAAAGACATTTTAATGTATTTAATTGGGGGGCTGGTAATTTTAGCGGGAATAACTAAAAGAGCTCAAATTCCTTTTAGTGCCTGATTACCCGCTGCTATAGCAGCCCCTACTCCTGTTTCTGCTTTAGTTCACTCATCTACCTTAGTAACTGCTGGAGTTTATTTATTAATTCGATTTAGTCCTCTTTTAACAAATTCAATTTTATTTAAAATTCTTATGCTAACAGGGGCATTAACTATATTTATTTCTGGGTTGGGGGCTAATTTTGAGTATGATTTAAAAAAAATTATTGCTCTTTCTACTTTAAGTCAGTTAGGATTAATGATATGTATTTTAGGGGCTGGATTTAGAAATTTAGCTTTCTTTCATTTATTAGCTCATGCATTTTTTAAAAGTATATTATTTTTGTGCGCAGGTATTTTAATTCATAGTTTTAGTGATATACAAGATATTCGATTTATAGGTAATGTGGTAAAATTTATACCCTTAACTTGCAGAGTATTCAATATTGCAAATATAGCTCTTTGTGGTCTACCTTTTTTAACAGGATTTTACTCAAAGGATTTAATTTTAGAAGTTAATTTATTAACTAATTTAAATATATTAAGATTTTTTTTATGTTATGTATCCACGGGAATAACCGTATGTTATTCAGTGCGGATTTTTTATTGAAGTTTTATTTCGGAGTTTAATTTTTTAACATTAATTAATCTACATGATGAAGATTGAATAATAATTGCAGGTATAATTTTTTTATTTATTCTTAGAATTTTGGGGGGTGCTAGTTTAATTTGGTTAGTAACTCCTGTTATAATAACAGTTTATTTACCCCTATCTTTAAAATTATTAGTTTTAGGCGTAATTTTTATGGGAGTTATACTGGGGGTATTAGTTAATTATTTTTATATACTTATATCTTATAATAAGCAATTAAAGTTTCTTAGATTTTTAGGGGGGATTTGATTTCTCCCCCATTTAGCGACTTATGGGGTTAATGCTGGTATTTTAAAATTAGGAGTTGAGTATAAAAAAATTTTAGATTTAGGGTGAACTGAGGAATTATTAGTTTTAAATTTACGGAGTAATTTATTTAAATTAATAAATTTTTTTCAATTAATTCATATGAATAATTTAAAGGTTTATATTTTAATTTTTGTTAGTTGAATTTTTTTAGTATTTATAATTTTTATTTACTTAAATAACTTATAATTTAGAGTGTAATATTGAAGATATTAAAGAGATTAATTAATCTTTAAGTAATATAATTTAACTTAAGAAAATAAATTTTATTTCTATAATGAAAATATAGTGTTTTAAATAAACTACATAAGCAGAAACTTTAATGTTTTACACTATAAATTAAGTTAGCGGCTTAATTATTGAAGATTCTTTAATTAGACTTTTAAGTCAATATTATCATTAACAATGATACACCTCAAACTTGGTTTTAATTAATAAATAAGGAGAGAATTTACTCTCAAAGCTTAAGTCGAAATTAAGTGCTATCATAGCTTCCTATTTAATCAAGACAGACCAAGTAAGTTTTTTTTAAATGCAAATTAAATATTTTTTATAAATTACAGTCCTTTTTAATTTGTTCAATTTAATATATTTTGGTTTCACTCATAATAAAGTCCTAAAATTAAAATAATAGTAAAAAAAGATGAGATAATGAATCATTTATTTAGGTTAGTTACATCAAAAATTATAATAATTGGAATTAAAATAGCAATTTCTACATCAAAAATTAGGAAAATGATTGTAATTAAAAAAAAGTGAATAGAAAATACAATTCGAGGACTGGAGTGGGGGTCAAATCCGCATTCGAATGGAGAAATTTTTTCTATATCATTGGTAGATTTTTTATTTAGTATTAATGAGATAAAAATTATTAAATTTGAGATTAAAATAAATATTCTTAATATAATAGTTATTAAATAAATTATTTATATTAACTAAGTTAATCTTTTTAATTGGAAGTTAAATATACTAATTATATTATATAAATTAAGCTCTTCATCAGTATATAATAGTATAAAGCAAGAGTCAAACAATATCTACGAAATGTCAATATCAAGCAGCTGCTTCAAGTCCAAAATGATGATTGGCAGAAAAATGAAAGTTAATATGACGAATTAAAGTAATTCTCAAAAATAAAGTTCCAATTAAAACGTGAAGTCCATGGAATCCTGTTGCTATAAAAAAAGATGTTCCATAAATTCTGTCTCTGATAGTAAATGGGGCTTCATTATATTCATAAGCTTGAAGAATAGTAAAATAAATTCCTAATAAAACAGTGATAATTAGGCTATTTTTAGTTTGAGTAAAATTATTTTCTAAGATACTGTGGTGGGCTCAAGTAACTGAAATACCTGAGGTAAGGAGAATAATAGTATTAAGTAGAGGAATTTGAAAGGGATTAAATGAGATAATAGATTGAGGGGGTCAAGTTCTTCCAATTTCAATTCCAGGATTTAGGTTGTTGTGAAAAAAGGCTCAAAAAAAAGCAATAAAAAAAAAGACTTCTGATACAATAAATAAGATTATTCCTCATCGTAATCCTAAATTAACTTTTAAGGTATGGCACCCTTGGAGGGTTCCTTCTCGAGTGATATCTCGTCATCATTGATATATAGTGGTTAGAATTATTACTAGTCCTAATAAAAGAAGATTAATATCATATATGTGGAATCAATTAATTATTCCTGTTAAAAATGTTATAGTTCTTAAAGCTCCTATTAATGGTCAGGGACTTTGAGTAACTAAGTGAAATGGATGATTTGAGTGAGTTGACATTAAATAACTTCATTAGAATAAAGAACTCTTAAAATTGAAAATACATAAGCTTGAATTAGAGTAACAGCAGCTTCTAGGGTTAAAAGTAAAAATATGACACTTCTAATGATAATAATTATGGGGGTGGAAATTGAGCTATATAAATTACTTAATAAAGTAATTAAAAGATGTCCAGCAATTATATTTGCTATTAATCGAACTGCAAGAGTTCCTGGACGAATAATATTTCTAATAGTCTCAATAATTACTATAAAAGATATAAGAGCAATAGGAGTTCCCTGAGGAACGAGATGGGTGAATATGTGTTGTGTGTGATTAAATCAACCAAAAATTATAAAAGAAATTCAAAGGGGTAGAGCTAATGAAAGATTTATTGCTATGTGACTGGTTGCTGTAAAAATATAGGGATAAAGTCCTAAGAAGTTATTAATGAAAATGAATATAAAAATTATTACAAAAATAAATGTTGAACCATTAAAATAATTTGAACCTATAAGAGTTTTAAATTCTTTATGTAATGTTTTTAACATAATATTAATTAATATTATTTGTCGTGAGGGAATTATTCAAAAATAAATTGGAATAATAATAAAAGTTATAAGGATTCTTATTCAATTTAATCTTAAATTTATAATTTTAGTTGAGGGGTCAAAAGTTATGAAAAGATTTGCTATAATTTGATTTAGGGGTTAATTGATTATTAGTAAAAAAATTTAAATTAAAATAATTATAGGTTATAAATAGAAAGAAAATTAGATAAATAAKAWAGAAAATTAGATTAAATAATATATATAAAAATACTCAATTTAAGGGTATTATTTGAGGAATAAAAAAGTATTATTTTGTAATAATTTAAACTTGACAAGTTTAGGTTATGATTTAACTAACTTTTTCATTAGAAGTAATATTTACTATTAGTGGTTTAAGAGACCAATACTTATTTAATTTAGTTATCTAGTGATTTATTGATTTTTGATTCAGTTAATAAATAATTTAGGTGAAACTGATTCAATAGTAATAGGCATAAATCTGTGATTAGTTCCGCAAATTTCTGAGCATTGTCCAAAAAATAAGCCAGGACGATTAACTATGAAATTAGCTTGATTTAAACGTCCGGGGGTGGCGTCTGCCTTAACTCCTAGTGAGGGAATAGTTCATGAATGAATAACATCATTAGCTGTAATTAAAATACGAATCTTAGTTTTTATAGGAACAACAACTCGATTATCTACTTCAATTAAACGAAAATTATTAATTGACATTTCTTGAGTAGGTAATATAAATGAATCAAATTTAATTTTTTTAAAATCTGAGTATTCATAAGATCAAAATCATTGATGGCCTGTAGTTTTTAAAGTAATAGCTGGTTTATTATTTTCATCAATTAAGTATAGTAATTTTAACGAAGGCAGAGCAATAAAAATTAAAATAATAGCTGGTAAAATGGTTCAAATTAATTCAATTATTTGCTCTTCTAATAATAAACGATTAGAAAATTTATTATAAAATAAGGAAATTATAAGGTAAGAAATAAAAATAATAATTAATGTTAAAATTATTAATGTAAAATCATGGAAAAAAATTATTTGTTCTATTAGTGGGGAAGATCTATCTTGAAAATTTAAAGTTGATCATGTAGAGATTTCTAAAGAAAGAAATTCTTTATTATTGAAGCTTAAATTCAATGCATTTTTCTGCCACATTAGAAATATGATATGAGGGGTATTTCATTAAAGCTATGTTCAGCGGGGGGGTTATTTTGTAATCATTCAATATTAGTACTTATGTATATATTAAAAATTACATTACGTTGATTAATTAAACTTTCTCAGACAATAATAAGTAATAAAAGTAGACTTAGTGTAGATATAATTCTTCCTAAAGAAGATATAATATTTCAGGTAAGATAGGCATCGGGGTAATCTGAGTATCGACGGGGTATACCTGATAATCCTAGGAAATGTTGCGGGAAAAATGTTAAATTTACACCTGCAAATATAGTAATAAATTGAATTTTTAATCAGAATGGGTTAAGAGAGAGACCTGTAAATAGGGGGTATCAATGAATAAATCCTCCAATAATTGCAAATACAGCTCCTATAGATAATACATAATGAAAGTGGGCGACTACATAATAAGTATCGTGTAGAGTGATATCAATTGAAGAATTAGCTAAAACTACCCCGGTTAAACCTCCTATAGTAAATAAGAAAATAAAACCTAATCTTCAAATTAAAGCAGGATTTAAGTTAATTTTAGTTCCATGTAATGTGGCTAATCAACTAAAAATTTTAATTCCTGTGGGAATGGCAATAATTATTGTGGCAGATGTGAAATAAGCTCGAGTATCTACGTCTATACCTACAGTGAATATGTGGTGGGCTCAAACAATAAATCCAAGTAGTCCAATTGTTATTATAGCGTAGATTATACCTAAAAATCCAAAGGATTCCTTTTTTCCTCTTTCTTGAGTAATGATTTGTGAAATTATACCAAATCCCGGTAAGATAAGAATATAGACTTCTGGGTGTCCAAAAAATCAAAATAAATGTTGGTATAGGATTGGGTCACCCCCTCCTGAGGGATCAAAAAAAGATGTATTTAAATTTCGGTCAGTGAGAAGTATCGTGATGGCTCCCGCTAATACTGGAAGTGATAAAAGAAGTAATAAAGCAGTAATAGCTACTGATCACACAAATAGGGGAATACGGTCTAGTGTTATTAAGTTATTACGTATATTTAATGTTGTTGAAATAAAATTAATTGCTCCTAAAATAGATGAAATTCCTGCTAAATGAAGGGAAAAAATGGAGATATCTACTGATCTTCCTGCGTGAGCTAAATTTCTTGAGAGAGGGGGGTAGACGGTTCATCCTGTACCAGTTCCTCTTTCAATTAAAGCTCTAATTAATAATAAGTTAAGAGATGGGGGGAGTAATCAGAAACTTATATTATTTATACGTGGAAAGGCTATGTCTGGGGCACCAATTATTAGCGGGACAAGTCAGTTACCAAATCCTCCAATTATAATTGGCATTACTATAAAGAAAATTATAATAAAAGCATGGGCAGTTACTAAAACGTTATAAATTTGATCATTTTTAATTAATGATTCAGTAGTTCCGAGTTCAGTTCGAATAATTATTCTAAGAGAAGTTCCAATTATTCCTGCTCAAATTCCAAAGATAAAATAAATAGTTCCAATATCTTTATGATTTGTAGAAAATAATCATTGTCGCAGTAAATTGGCTGAAATATAAGCAATAAATTGTAAATTTATTTATAAGAATTATCTTATTTACTAGGTTTTATATTCAATAAATGATTTTAAATTGCAAATTTAAAGTAGTAAAATTTTTTACTAAAGCTTAAAATAAGTATATTTTATTGATAATTTTGAAGATTATTAGTTTATTTAACTTAAAACTTTTAATTAATTATTATTGGAATTATTATTAATCCTATAATTGATATGAAGGTAAAAATTAAAATTAAATTAATTTGATTAAATTGAGTTGAATAAAATTTATTTTCAAAAAAATTAAGTATAAAATATGTGTAGATAATTCGGATATAAAAATATATGTTAATTAAAGATATTATAATTAAAATAAAAGTAATTAAAATTAGGTTATTGTTGATTATTAAATTAATAACTAGTCATTTAGGTAAAAATCCTAAAAAGGGGGGTAATCCACTTAATCTTAATAAATTGAATATAATAAAATATTTAATTAAATTAGAATTTTTATTAGAATATATTTGGTTAATTGTGTATATATTTATAATTTTAAAAAGGGACATAAGAATATAATTAATGAAAGAATACACAATTAAGTAAATTCCTCAAACATTTAGTTTCAATATTAAAGATATTAATATTCATCCGATATGTCTAATAGAAGAGTATGTTATAATTATTTGTAATGAGGTTTGTATTAATCCTATAATTCTGCCGATAATTACACTGATAGAAGCAATTAATATTAATAATTTTCTAATAAAACAATAGGAAAGAGTGATTATAGGTAAAATTTTTTGTCAGGTTCTAAGAATAAAACAATTTATTCAATTTAATCCTTTTATTGTTTTAGGAAATCAAAAATGAAAGGGTGCAGCTCCTAATTTTATTAATAAACTAATATTTATTATAAAAATGATGAATATTCTTTTAATGGGGGTTACATTATTGAATCATTTTATTACAGAGATGATTAGTAAGGATCTAAATAAGAAATTAGCTGAACTAATTGATTGAATTAAAAAATATCTTATTATTCTTTCAGAAGAAAAATTATTATTTTTATTAATTATAATAGGGATGAATCTAATTAAATTTACTTCTATTCCTATTCAAATATTAATTATTGATAGAGATCTAATAGAAAAAATAGTTCTAATTATTATTAAAAATAAAAATAAAATTTTTGTTGAATTAAAATAATTATTAATTTAAAAAAAAAAGATTAAAACTTTTATAAAAGAGGTATGAACTCTTTAGCTTATTTAGCTTATTTTTTATATTTAGATGTAAGTAGCATTTAAATTTTTGAAATTTAAAGGTATAGTTTAATTCTATAAAATATAATAAAGGTAAATAATTWCATGATTTATTCTATCAAAATAATCCTTTTTATCAGGCACTTTATT